AACTTTAAACTAGATTAAAAAGGCTAATCAGTTATTTCTTCCACGGACCCGAGGATACCAATATTAGCACTGATGGTACGAAAATGTAATTCGCTATTCAAACAACTATTCAGAGTTCCTAGAGCTCTTTGTAAAGCTTGTTGGAAAACTTGCTGTCGTACCTGATTAACCGCTCTTTGTTGTTCAAAAAGAAGAGTTTCATTTTTGTAATTTTTTAATTGTTCCAAACTATCGCAAGTAGCATTAATCAAAATTATTTTCTCTCTTTCTATCTCAGAGTATCCATTCAGTCTATACTCATCTGCTTCCATTTCCACTTTACGTAATCGAGCCCGCGCTCTTTCGAGCTGTTCAGCGGCCCCTCTACGTAATTCTTCTGAATTTCGAATAGTACTCAAGATCCTTTGTTTTCGCTTATCTAATAAATCATTTAATGAAAGTAGATTATCTTTACATTCATTTCACAACTCTCATATCTCTTCCCGAACCAAACATGAATCTTTTGATTCATTTGGCTCTCACGCTCAATTGTTTCTTTCCTTTGATAGACATTCCCATATCTTTGATCTTTGAATGGAATGAACCTATCCTCTCTTGAGCCTATCCTCTCTTTTCTGTTCGTATTCAAAGATATCGAAACTGATCTAACATCAGAATATTAGGATAGTTAGGATAGTAGGACTCTTCAGACCAGACAAAAAATAAAAAATTGTCAGCAAAGTTGTTTCTTTATTTGTTCTTTATTCACAAACTTTTTTTTTTCATCCAAAAAATTAAAAAAATTTATCTTTTTTATACAATATATAGGTCGTCGATTTGGCAGTGGATAAAAAAAGGGGTGGGGGAATATACCCATCTTTCCTATACCTGTAAATGGTTCAAATAAATTTATCCATATGAGTGTTATACATCGGATAAATTCCCAATTATTTTTTTTTTTTTTTTTTTGATTTGCGGTATTTCGGTACTAATGTAGCGGTAGAAAGAGTACCACGGTATGCTGTGCCTGGACTTCAAACAATTTATCTTTAACCATGTAAAAGACCTCAACATTATTGGTTGATAGAGAATCAAAGTTCATTTACCAATTAGTCACGAAATGCTATGGTTCTTAGATATGATTTCTGAATAAAATCCAATTACGAAGTAATTCGTCGAGATTGTGCACCCTTTTTCCTATTTACGCAAATAAAAAAAGAATACATAAATATAAAGAAAGTGCAGCCGGCGAAATCCAACCTATTCTTGAAATACACAACTCGCACACACTCCCTTTCCAAAAAAAATCAATATACCCAGCACAACGCTTAGATTTATTGGATTTGTTGCTAAAATATCGGTATTAAACTCGAAACTCCCAGCGGATGGCCAGTGCCCCACGGAAACAAAGGAATCGGTTATATTTTTCATATGCTCTCCTCTTATAGATAGGACTAACAAAGAACAGAGTTCTTTTTGTATCACTCCACTCGCCTCCCCCCTTTTTTTTATCGATTTTTTTGTTCCATTTCTTATTTTTAATGGAATTTTACTAAACTAAGAACGAAAGGGAAGAAAGCGAGTGGATCCGCTAATTCCTTATCCTCAAATCAGTCCCTCCCAAAGTATTGTTTCGACAAACAAAAAATAAATAGTTATAGGAGTAAAATTCGAAGGAGCAAAGGGAAACTCCCAGCTAAGAAAATAAGAAAAAAGATAGGTCCCCCTTTTTTTTACATTTTTATTCTACGATAAAATTAAACAAAAGGATTTGCAAATAAAAGAGCTAATGCCACGACCAGTCCATAAATTGTTAAAGCTTCCATAAAAGCCAGACTAAGCAATAAAGTACCTCGTATTTTACCCTCTGCTTCTGGTTGTCTCGCAATACCTTCTACAGCTTGGCCCGCAGCAGTACCTTGACCAATCCCAGGTCCAATAGAAGCAAGCCCCACAGCCAATCCAGCAGCAATAACGGAAGCAGCAGAAATAAGTGGATTCATGGTAATTTCCTCGCAAATAAAAAAAAAAAGAAATGGTTAATGATACAACCAACCAATGAATTACTACTTAATCTTTATCCACTTCTTTTTATACTTTTACTATTTACTTTACTATACTACCTTTTTACTTACTTCTTTTTTTTTTATTGATACTTATCACTAAAATCTATCGGGTCGAAGTAGCTAAAAACTCCAACAGAATATTACTTAATTTTAAGAACTACTTCCATATACTGTTTTTCCTTTCTTTCTACCCATGATGGAGTTTTATGTAAATAGATACATACGGTTTTAGCCATTGTGTTTTCTTGTTTAGAAACTCTTATATTCTTTCATTCAATTAACAATCACAGAAAAAATAGAAAAAGGACTGATATTTGAATCTATAAAAATTATAAATATAAATGAAGTGAGCTAGAAAAAAAGAGATAGGGATAATTCCTATCTAACTAGTAAATAACATATACTTTTTTTCTTACATAACGTAAACCACCTGCACTTTAATACATAATATTAGCTATTTTAATTTTCTTCTCCAGCCCTGTGGATTATATTGAACCCCGCATGAGATAGGGATAATTCCTATCTAACTAGTAAATAACATATACTTTTTTTCTTACATAACGTAAACCACCTGCACTTTAATACATAATATTAGCTATTTTAATTTTCTTCTCCAGCCCTGTGGATTATATTGAACCCCGCATTGCTTTAATTGGGATAAGCTTAAAAAACTATTTCGAAAGTTAGTCAATGATGACCCTCCATGGATTCACCTATATAAGCCGCAGCCAAAGTTGAAAAAATAAGAGCTTGAATACCACTTGTAAATAATCCAAGAAACATGACAGGTATAGGAACTACTGAAGGCACTAAAGAAACAAGAACAACAACTACTAATTCATCAGCCAATATATTCCCGAAAAGTCGAAAACTAAGAGATAAAGGCTTTGTAAAATCTTCTAGGATATTAATTGGTAAAAGTATTGGAGTTGGTTGAATGTATTTACCGAAATATCCCAATCCTTTTTTGCTAAGACCCGCATAGAAATATGCCACTGACGTGGGTAAAGCTAAAGCAACAGTAGTATTTATATCATTCGTGGGCGCAGCTAACTCCCCATGAGGTAACTTTATGATTTTCCAAGGTAAAAGAGCACCTGACCAGTTAGAAACAAAAATAAATAGGAACATCGTTCCAATAAATGGAACCCAAGGACCATACTCCTCTCCAATCTGAGTTTTGCTCAAGTCTCGAATAAATTCAAGGACATATTCGAAGAAATTCTGCCCGTCGGTCGGAATGGTTTGTGGATTCCGAACAGCTATGATGGCTGAACCTAATAAAATAGCAATTACAACCCAAGAAGTGATAAGCACTTGGGCATGAATTTGTAAACCTCCTATTTCCCAATATAAATGTTGGCCTACTTCTACACCTGACATATCGTATAACCCTTTGAGTGTTTTAATGGAACATGGTATAACATTCATATTGTCCTCTAATAGAAATCGAACTTAAAAAAAGGAATTATTTTGATTCAACCATATCTTTCTCAATTCATCTACCTTCATTCATGAATAGGAATCATACATTATATTTAGATATATTTAGAATACCAAGAAATTACATAAAAAAAAAATACCAATCATTTTTTATTCAATATTCAAAACATAGTTCAAAAATGCAAACCAAAATAATAAACAATCAAAGAAATCCATGGAGTTCAACAAAAAGGAACTAATCTTCTTCTTCTTTTTCTTAACTATTAAATTATAAGATAATCAACCTTTTTTTATATAACTATTTCGGCCCTCCAAAATTGCGGATACTAATTTGGTAAGAATCAATCGAATCGATGCTATAGCATCATCGTTGGCCGGAATAGAAATATCTGCAAGATCTGGGTCACAATTTGTATCGATTAAACAAATCGTCGGAATGCCCAAAATGACACATTCTCGAAGAACCATATATTCTTCTTGCTGATCAACGATAATTACAATATCGGGCAATCCCGTCATATATTTGATCCCACCCAGATATGTTTGCAAGGTGGATAACTTTCTCTTCAACATTGCTGCATCTCCTTTTGGGAGACGGGCGAGTTTCCCCATTTTTTGTTCCGCTCTTAAGTCCCTGAACTTCTGAAGTCTTGTTTCTGTAGTAGACCAATTTGTTAACATACCACCAAGCCATTTTTTATTAACATAATGACATCGAGCCCTTATTGCTGCTGATGCTACTAAATCCGCTGCTTTATTTTTGGTGCCAACGATTAAGAAGTTTTTTCCCATACTTGCTGCATCAAAAACTAAATCGCAGGCTTCTGATAAAAAACGAGCAGTTATAGTAAGATTTGTAATATGAATACCTTTACGCTTTGCAGAGATGTAAGGAGCCATTCTAGGATTCCATTTCTTAGTACCATGACCAAAATGAACTCCTGCTTCCATCATCTCTTCCAAATTTATGTTCCAATATCGTCTTCCCATTTTGCCACACTTTATCTTTTTTTTTTTTTTTAGAGAGATTCAGTAACCTGTGAAATAAATAATTGTTCCGACGGAACCTTATACCAGGATTGACCATTGATCTACGACCAAAATCATGAATTTATTTTCATTCTTTATTTTTCGTTGATTACCAAATCCATAATGGGACCAGAGAATTCAAGTAAAAAGAATGAACCTCTTGTTAGGAATTACTAAATAATGTATCATGTAAATGATTGGTCTGATGTCCCATGGAAATAGTTCGGGACGCAAGAACAAAAAAAAATTCTCAAAATTCTCTATAGTGTAACAAAATATCTCTCATCTCCAATTCGAATAGATTCTTCCTTTTTATTTGCAAATGAATGTTTTTATCTTGCTTTGAACGATGTACTAATTTTTTGAATCCAGTACCAACCGGTATAATCCCCCCCAGAACAACGTTCTCTTTCAGCCCTTTCAACCAATCAATACGACCTCGTAGAGCAGCTTTTGCTAAAACTCGAGCAGTTTCTTGAAAACTCGCTTCGGATATGAAACTTTGAGTATTCAGAGATGACTTCGTTATTCCCAATAAGATTGCCCGATAACAGATCGCTTCGTCCAAAACACGCCCTGCTCGCTCTGCTCGCAACAATCCAATCAGTTCCCTAGGTGAAAACACATTAGACATTCCATCTTCTGAAACCAACACTTTTGATGTTACTTGACGTACAATAATCTCTATATGTCTATTATGGATCTGTACCCCCTGGGATCGATAAACCTTTTGGATCTTATTAACCAAAGAGATACGACTTTGTGCTATGGTTAGTTCAGCTCCAATCAAGAATCCCCAGGGTATCCCAAGAAGCCTTCGGCTACGTTCGTCCCAACCTTCAACTCTCTTTTTGAGGTTCATCGATATTGAATCAATTGAACGAACTTCTAAGATTTGTTCCACTTTTGGAAGACCTTGCGTGATATCGCCGGATCTCGATTTTTCATATATAAATGTAATTAATGTATCTCTTTCATAAAAGGTTTTCCCATAATGGCCATGAACAGTTGCTCCCGGAGTGACCAAATAGGGCTTAGCTGATCTTATAACTAAAGAGTCAACATGAACAATGAAAATTTTACCAGATTTTTTTATGCGTGATCCGTATTTCAATAGACATAAATTTTCACAAAGAAATAGGCCAAGGCTAATTATTGTCCATGCCTCTTCACAATAATCGTGATGGAGAAAACACCAATTAAAATGGAATAAATTCCAAATGATGTTACTACACGGATCGGGATTATAAATCCTACTATTTTCATCTAGGAAACAGTATTGAAATTGAAGTACTTGGAAAGTCTGTTGAAAATTGTCAAATAACAAATAGTTCTTTAAAAAGATTTGATTATGAGTTATTAAATAGTAAGATAAACAAGGATTCGCTATTTTAAATACAGTAGTACCTAAGGGACCCAACAAATCCCTAATTGGATTCATGGGATCCAATTCTTTTGTCGCATTATTATATCTCGAAGTATTAAAGGGGCCAATTCGAGAACAATTGGATGATGACAAAATTCGGAAAGATTGGCATTCCTTATTTCGATTCAACAACGTACCAAGAGTTCCCTGATGTTGGGGAAATGATTGAGTCTTTGCCTTGGAATTAAAAGGATTTATATTGGTACGATCTAATCCAATATTGTAAATCAATCCTGAACTTGACGTATCATACTTTTTTACGGTATAAGAAATAGTGGACTTTACTAACTCAATTCTGATGAAATCACGAAGCAGATCATTTGCCCTTATTTCAACAAAGGAAGCATGAACCTCTTCTTTTATAAAACCCCTTTTTTCTTGGTCCCAATTCAATACTAAGCAAGCCCGAACTAATTGAATACTTGTGTGAGAAATTCCTCGAATTGACTTGCTATTTCCATAAAGTATATAATTGACAATTCGAAGTTGTACATTATCCTTTTCCTGCAAGAGATCCTGAGGAAAAAGTGTTGCTAAATTTATCCCATCGGATATTTCATATGGGACTACGGGCCGAACCAAAACAAAATACTTTTTTTTTATAGGTGTGATCCGTTGAACATAGATCCAATTTTTAAATTTTTTTGATCCCTTATAATTTTTATTTTCCATTCCTGGTGGTATCAAAATGCCGCCGTGCCTAGATATTTTTTCCGCCTCTCCAGGAAAATGAATATCTCCAGAAAAAATTTTCAGTTCAATACTCCTTTTTTTTCTCTCCACTCGGACTAATCCACCTACTCGGCTTCTTGTATTTATATTTAAAGCAAGTCGTGTATCTACTCCAACGATACTATTGTTTCGGACCATTATGGGCGAAGATACGGGGAAGATATGCACTTCCTCGGGAATGAAAAAAAATCGATCTACTCTCATTTGCATTTGGTATTTCGGACTAAATTCTTTTGCTCCTCGATACTCAATCAAATCCTCTTTTTTTACGATTGAATCTACTTCGACAATCCCATATTTAGTAATTCCCGAACTGCTTCTTCTATATCGCGGATCATCAAAATAAGCAAGAATACTATTTTTACGTAAAATACCATTTATAGGTATTTTAATAGAAATACAAAAAGATGGTATTAGTTTCTTTTCTCGTTCTTGATCATATTGTAAGGGAATCACGAATCTATTTCTTCGCTTTTTCGCCAAGGAATCATCGGAATTCTCTTGACAAATAGAGGGATCTATGAGATTCCAATGACCATTGGATATGATTCGATAAGGTTTTGAATACTCAAAAATTTGCCCATCCTTTTTACTTTTACCAAAAAATTTATGTCTTACTTGATCATTAGTCAAATCAAAGATATTTCTTTCTTCGACAGAAAAAGAATTAGAATTCATTTGATCTTGATCCTTGTGGAGTGAAAAAGATACTATACTGGATCTGCATAGACATCCTGCTAATATCCATAAATGACTTGTTTTTGGTACTAGATGAACATTACTATACGGATATTCGGGCGCATGATGCACATCAGTACTCCAGTG